CTATATCACATGTGATAAGAGAAAGTCATTTACGCCCAAATACGTTTGTCAAAGAATCAGAAAGATAAAGGAATTTGGAACCGCTAACGAAAAGGGGGGATAGGGTAAATATTTTAGGGGTCAAATAGGCTTTTTGGGGATAGAGGGACTTGAACCCTCACGATTTTTAAAGTCGACGGATTTTCCTCTTACTATAAATTTCATTGTTGCCGATATTGACATGTAGCATGTAGAATGGGACTCTATCTTTATTCTCGTCCGATTAATTAGTTCTTTAAAAGATCTATCGGACTATGGAGCGAATGAGTTGATGAATATTTGATTTTTTCTTCAACGTAGAATCAATTCACACCAATTTTTCCATTTTTTCATATTAAAAGATTCGGGCCATCATTAACCATTTGATATAGTATTCAATAGATGCGTTTATCCTTCATCCTTTCTAAAGTTTCCATGGAAAGATTCCTCTACCAGCGCAGTCAACTCCCATTTATTAGAACAGCTTCCATTGAGTCTCTGCACCTATCCTTTTTTTGAGAAAACAGGATTTGGCTCAGGATTGCCCATTTTTATTAATTCCGGGGTTTCTCTGAATTTGAAAGTTATCACTTAGTAGGTTTCCATACCAAGGCTCAATCCAATTAAGTCCGTAGCGTCTACCGATTTCGCCATATCCCCCTTCCTTTTTTCTTTTGTTTTGGGATTAAGATTTTATTAGAATATTATTCCTTTTTCTTTCATTTATACTGGAACCTTTGAATTTATTAGATAGCGATTACTATCCCGAAAAAGTATTTTTTCTTACCTATAGGAAACCCGTATTTGATTCAATCAAATTGGATTTTATCATTTCTGTATCGGCAATTCAATATAGATTGATATATATCCTTTATATATCTTTCTATTCATGCCATTTTCCCATGCAATTGGGATACTCAAAGGGTCGATTCTTTTTTTTTTTTTTCTTAACTTCCCCTTTTACGAATGAAAGCCGGGGAATGTTTGATTAGTTATAACTAATCAACCGAATTCGGAAGAAATATAAATATAGAGAAATATATATAATATATAGGATAGAAAATATAGAAGTGTAACAAAAAGAATTTCAAATGTCATGTGAATTCAAAATAAAAAAAATTGACTATCTAAAAATATTTAAGATTGACTATCGAATATTATTCTATTCGAATTTAGAATTGTGATAAAGAAATCAAAATTCTATATCGCTATATAAATCGTTATGTTCTATAATATGCCAGATTTATTGGTAATTATGGATTCTATTCTTTTCTATATTTCTAGAGACACTATACTTATAGTAATAGTGTCTTGAATTTCTATTCATAGAAAATTTCTATTACTATAATGCGGGCCCGCTTAGCTCAGAGGTTAGAGCATCGCATTTGTAATGCGATGGTCATCGGTTCGATTCCGATAGCCGGCTTTTTCTATTTTTTATTGAATTTTTGAAAAATTGAGAATCTTCTTTTGAAATCAAATGAAATCAAAGAATATTGAAAAGTGTCTTCCCCTCTTTCCAAAATCCATGAATTTATGAAATTATAGGTTAAGTTATAGGAGGAACTCCTGACTATGCCAGTAAAAGGATCTTAACTCCTGACTATGCCAGTAAAAGGATCTTATATATTCTTATATATATATAATAATAGAAAGTTTGACTATTTATCCAATTTATCTCATTCTTCTTTATAGTAATAGTACAAGTACACTACTTTACACTACTTCAGCAAACTTTACTTCATTTAGTTCAGTTTGAGTTTAGATTTATTCTGTAAAATCAAATTTTCAAAAAAAAAAGAATGAAATGAATTCTAAATAAGAATTAAGGAGTCTTTATGTCACGTTACCGAGGACCTCGTTTCAAAAAAATACGCCGCCTGGGGGCTTTACCAGGACTAACTAATAAAAGGCCTAAAGCCGGGAGTGATCTTAGAAACCAATCGCGTTCCGGCAAAAAATCTCAATATCGTATTCGCCTAGAAGAAAAACAAAAATTGCGTTTTCATTATGGTCTTACAGAACGACAATTACTTAAATACGTTCATATCGCCGGAAAAGCCAAGGGGTCAACAGGTCAAGTTTTACTACAATTACTTGAAATGCGTTTGGATAACATCCTTTTTCGATTGGGTATGGCTTCAACTATTCCTGCAGCCCGCCAATTAGTTAACCATAGACATATTTTAGTGAATGGGCGCATAGTAGATATACCAAGTTATCGCTGCAAACCCCGAGATATTATTATGGCGAAGGATGAACAAAAATCCAGAACTCTAATTCAAAATTCTCTCAATTTTTCCCCTCAGGCGGAAGTGCCAAACCATTTGACTCTTCACCCAGTCCAATATAAAGGACTGGTCAATCAAATAATAGATAGTAAATGGGTCAGTTTGAAAATAAATGAATTGCTAGTCGTAGAGTATTATTCTCGTCAAACTTAATTAAACCTAAACTCAAATAAAATAGCAGAGGTTCGGGCAATTTTATTCCCTTTTATCAAATTAAATTAACCTAAGGTTAAGTAAGAAAAATACGGGTTTGATTCTGATTTTATCTCATTTATGTATCATAGCCCGAGGGGTTATTTTCATATTCTTTCCGGTATTCTTCCTAGTCGCGGAATTAGGAATAGAAAATCTATATCAATGAAAGGTTTAACTGGTGGAATAAAGGTCTCCATTGCTATTTGATCCGGTATTTTTAATAAATAAGAAAATGGATCTATTAAGTGAAGGTGCGGAAAGAGAGGGATTCGAACCCTCGGTAAACAAAAGCCTACATAGCAGTTCCAATGCTACGCCTTGAACCGCTCGGCCATCTCTCCTACATAATGATTATGAATCAAAAACCAAGTGAATAATGAGTTCTTCATATTTCATTCTAGATTATTGGATAAGTATGACCAATCCATTTTAACTATATATTACAAAATATTACAAATAAAAATAGAAAATTTTTCATCAAAGTAAAGAAAGATCTTTCGAGGCCCCAAGACAATTCTTTTTTACGAAAATGTTTTATTTGTAATTTTGAAAATGAAAAGGGGGTTTATATTTGCAAAAACGACTCCTACTAGAAATTCGATTCGAATCGATTAAATCAATGAATTAGAACGAATCAACTGATTAATAGGTCTAGATTTTTTAGACTAGGGTTAATGGATACCTTTCTATTATAATTCTATATAGACTACGATTCCATACCTTACAAATTCTCAAATTTCTTTCCGACTTTAGAATTCTCAACAACAAACCCCTTCCCTCACCCCTCTATTCTAGATTGATAAAACATTTTGTATAGTGGATTGTATACCTGCTATGTACATAACATAAAAAAGAGGTGGTTATTCTATTTTCATCATAGAATGATTTTTTCCTCTTTGTATCATAATTCAATACAAATTTCTCGAGTTATTTGAATCTGTAATTTCAACGAAATCGGAATAGTTCGCTTCGTTGGTATACTACTACATTAGGATGAAATCGAACCGGGTTGGACTATTTCTTATTGATTCCTATAAAAAAGGAACAATTGGAATAAAAAGCCCATAATCTTTTTTTTTTCAAATCAATCTATTTTTATGTTATTTCGTACTGTACAATTCTTTTCTTTGTGGGATCATTTTCCCCCGAGAGGGAATGAGAAGAATTATAAAATGGATTGCTAGCTATGCCTAGATCGCGGATAAATGGAAATTTTATTGATAAGACCTTTTCAATTGTAGCCAATATCTTATTGCAAATAATTCCGACAACTTCAGGAGAAAAGGAGGCATTTACCTATTACAGAGATGGTGTGATTTGATTCTTTTTTTTTTTTTTATTTCTCTTGGTCTTACGAGAAAGACACGTGATTCGGAAAAATTTTTGAAATAAATCTACGCTTGTTGAAGGTGAAGTTTGCAAATAGAACAATTCCTTCTGTCGTGTATCCTCGATTAATGCAACCTCAGATGCTATGTTTCAATCTTAGATTCTAGTATTGAACGAAAGGTTATATCTAGAGGTTCTGTATTATGGGGCAATCCTACTCCACTACACTAGTACCAACAGACAGCATAAGGGAAGAAGCACTACACCTAGGAATCAACAACACGAAAACCTTGTTAGAAATGACCCCTTTCCTTATTGGGCTCGGGACTAAAAGAATGGTTGGGACAACAAACATCCATCTCGTTCGTACTTTGGATATCAATATAACCATCGAAGGTTGTTTGAAGTGACTAATTCCTGGAAATTAGGAGGCGTTGAAAACAAAGAAATTGCTCGAGTTCTCATTTCTATCTAGTTATCTAGTCTCAACACCCTTGATATTAAGAAAAGATCTCTTGCAGGAAGGTTGGCTAGAGATTTCTTGTAAAAACACTAGCCCTGCTCAGTCTATAATGAGAATATTTTCATCTTTTTGATTTCATGTATATTCTCCTTATGCACATAAGGGAGGAGCCGTATGAGGTGAAAATCTCACGTACGGTTTTGGAACGGAGATTCTTTGAATTGAATGGCGACCGTAACGGATGTCAGCTCAATCCGAAGGAAATTATGCAGAAGCTTTACAGAATTATTATGAAGCTATGCGACTAGAAATTGATCCTTATGATCGAAGTTATATACTCTATAATATAGGTCTTATCCATACAAGTAATGGAGAACATACGAAAGCTTTGGAATATTATTTTCGAGCACTAGAACGAAATCCATTCTTACCACAAGCTTTTAATAATATGGCCGTGATCTGCCATTACGTGCGACTATCTTCACTATAGAAGTAAAAAAAGAAAAACAAAAAAAGGCTTTCTACATATACATCGTCTAAAACAACGATTTTTATCAGCTGTAGCAAAGAAAAAAAAACTTTATATTCATAAAAGTTGAAATATGAAGAAAATAAATAGATATACCTAGCTACTTTTTCTATGGATAAAAAAAAGAATCTAATTGGTAGGGGAAGCACCGTAAAGATCAATTGGCGAGATTTGG